AGGTAAAAAACCCCCTCGATGGTCATACAAATTAATCAATGAGTTGGAACAACATTTTAAAAAACGACGAAAAGAACAAGGCATAATGCAAGGGCTGGATCACCAGCTTCGAACAAGAAGATTTAAACGTATAGCTTTTTTAACTCGTTCCAGACGAAGTTTTAAGAAGTCTCATTTCAAGAATTATAATCTTTATACAAAATTTAATAGAGATTCGGGTTTTATAAGTTATTTAGAAGAACCGGATTTTCGTCGAGCCGTAATAAAAGGATCTATGCGCGTTCAAAGGCGTAAAATGGTTATTTGGGGACCCTCTCAAGGAAATCCCCATTCCCCCCTTTTTTTGGAAAAAATGGAGGATTTTCCTTTTCCTATATCCAACCTAATGAAACTTTTTTTTAATATTAGAGATTGGTTGGGTAAAAAGTCAGAATTCGAAATTTTAGATCAACAATTCCAAATAAAAAAAAATAACCAGGAAGACGCAATGGAATTCTGGGATAACATTCCATATGCACAAAAAACAAGAAGTGTTCTGTTACTAGCTCAATCAATTTTTAGAAGATATATTAAATTACCCTTATTCATAATAGTTAAGAATATTGGCCGTATTTTATTACGGCAATCTCCGGAATGGTATGAGGATTTCCAAGATTGGAATAGAGAAATTTATCTAAAGTGCAGCTATAATGGTCTTCAATTCTCCAAAACGGAATTTCCTAAAAATTGGTTAAGAGAAGGTTTTCAGATCAAAATCCTATATCCTTTTCATTTGAAACCTTGGCACAGATCTAAACTACGACTCTCTGATAGCGATCGAAAGCAACAGGATTATTTTGATTCTTGTTTTTTAACAGTTTTGGGAATGGAAACAGAATATCCTTTTGGGCCTCCTCGAAAAACACCTTCCTTTTTTGAACCCATTTTTAAAGATATAGACTATAAAGTCGAAATCAGAAAATTCAATTTTAGAGTTCGAAGAGTTTTTAAAAAAATAACAAAGAAACAAACAAAAGCTGTTTTATTTGTAAAACAAATAATAAAAGAACTTTTAAAAGGAACAAAAATTCCATTATTTATACCGAGAGAAATATATGAATCAAGTCAAACTCAAACAGAAAATGATTCTATAATCAGTAATAAGATAATTCATGAATCACTTAGTCAAAATCGAGCTACAGGTTGGACAAATTATTTACAGGCAAAAGAAGAAATGAAACATAGAATTGATAGAAGAAACACAATCAGAAATCAAATAGAAATAATGAAAAAAAATAAAAAGAATAATGGAGAATCACCCCCAAAAATTTGGAAACTATTAAAAAGAAAAAATATTGAATTATTAATTCAATTTTGCATTGAAAAAATATACATTGATATCTTTCTATGTATCATTAATATGCGCAGAATCACTCTATACCTTTTTATGGAATCAACAAAAAAAATTGTTGAGAAATACATTGACAATAATAAAAGAAATCAAGATCAAGAAAGGATTAATAAAACAAAACAAAATCAAATTGACTTTATTTCGCCTATGACTATAAAAAAGATATTTGATAATCTTAGAAATAGTAAGCGAAAGTCACATATTTTTTTTGATTTATCTTACTTGTCACAAAAATATGTATTTTTTAAATTATCACAAACCGAAGCAATTAACTTCAATAAGGTAAGATCTATTCTTCAATATAATGGACCATCTTTTTTTCTTAAGAATGAAATAAAGGATTTTTTTGGAAGACAAGGAATATTTGATTCCGAAATAAGACATAAGAAACTTCCAAATTATGGAATGAATCCATGGAAAAACTGGTTAAGAGGTCATTATCAATACGATTTATCTCAGATTACATGGTCTAGATTAGTCCCCCAAAAATGGCGAAATGGGATAAATACCTCTCAAAATAATGATTTAAAGAAATGGTATTCCTATGAAAAAGACCCTTTTTTTGATTACAAAAAAAAACAAAATTTGAAAGTCTATTTATTATCAAATAAAGAGGATAATTTTGAAAAAAACTATAGATATGATCTTTTATCATATAAATATATTCATTCTGAAACTAAGAAGAAATCCTGTATTTATAGAACATCATTAGAAAGAAATAAGAAGCAGGAAAATTCCACCAGAAATAAAGAAAACTTTTTTAACATACTCAAGAATATTCCTATGAAGAATTATCTAGGAAAAAGTGATATTATATATATGGAAAAAAATACGGATAGAAAATATTTGGGGTGGAAATTTAATACAAAAATTCAGGTTGAACCTAATAAGGACCAAATAAAGGATCAATTTCATATTTTTTATCTTCCAATTGATTCAAATTGCGAAATCAATTACAAAAGGGTCTTTTTTGATTGGATGGAAATATCTTTTGATTGGATGGGAATGAATGAAAAATTCTTAATTTTAAATCACCTCATATCAAATCCGAAAGTTTTTTTCTTTCCAGAGTTTGTGATACTATATCATAAATATAAAGAGAAACCTTGG